TGTTCTTCGAAAGTCAACAAAACGTTCTGTGCCTCATCTGCAACTAATTCTCGAGGTAAAAACACAGAGACAGGGGACTCATTTCTGAATAGTCCAAAGAGTGGATCTCCAGGGTTCCAAATGAATCGGCTTAGTCGAAAAAGGCTTTGTTCTTTGTAATCTTTGTAAAATATACCTCGTATTAGAATACTCTTCCTTATCATTAGAATACTCTTCCTTATCATTAGAATACTCTTCCTTATCATTAGAATACTCTTCCTTATCATTAGAATACTCTTCCTTATCCGCTCCAGGATACTCTCCACCACCCTCTTGAAGCTCATGATGTTGATCATACGCTTCATCACCCCCTTTATCAACCTCTTGATCATCCTCGTGAAGTTCATACTGTTCGTCATAATACTCTTCCTTCTCCTCTTCATCACCACCATATCCTTCATCACCCTCTCTAACACCCTCTTCATCAGACCCATAGAAGGGAAATCCCACTTCATTGGGAATGGCGATACAATCCAATAGAAAGTCCAAAGGGCTCCATATTCTAGGAGCCCAAACTATGTTGGTGGCGAACTCCTGTTTCGGGTCGAGGACTACTTCCGAGTCTTCCAACTCCAATTCGGATCTTTGATAGAGATATCCCGCATCAAGGATAGAAAAATATCCCTTTTGCATCATATCTAAGGGATTCCTTGGTTCGGGCCGACGAAACGATGGCACTCGATCATTATCAAACTGACTGCAATCCTTTTCTGTCCGTGAGTGTCCCACCAGAGCGGCTTCTACTTCTAAGAGGCCATGAACTAGCTCAGAATCATCCTCAGCGGGTCTATAAGAAGTGATCGCAGTTTCGGGTTCGGGTAGAGACCAAAGAGTTTGAGCGACCGATCCAGCAGAACAACTCAAAAGATAAAGAAGTATCGTTAATTTCTTCATGCTCGTTCCAAGTTCGAAGTACCATTTGTACAAATAAGAATACCCTTTGTTCCCTGAGTTCTTCTTGATATAGATAGTTATAGGATCTATGAGGCAATTACTTAGAAGTACATTTTGTGCTACAGCCCTTCCTATCTGATAGCAAAGGATCCACCGATCCTGAGACGATCTTACCTGGGATTGAAAATCCCAAGTTTGTCTATGAAGAGCAGATACAATTGTATTAGTGTCTATAATTGATTTCTTCTGTGTAATACTAATCGATAGGGCCTCGTTGGTAAATGCTGCAAGATCTCGTGGACTGGAACCCGTGGTTATGTACCCGAATCTATTAGTATGAAACATTCTATTTTCCAAGCGAAATCCCCTAGTAGATGAAAGAGTGAGAAAGTGCTTTCGTTGGTGTGGAATAGGAAGCCTTCGTATCTTAATGCACGTATTTAATTTTTTCGGACCTATTAGACTGGGATCCAGCTTTTGGGGAATATGAGTCGAAGCAATAACAAGAAGATTTTTAGTGGAACATCTTTCACGACCCCAGGAGAGATGGTTCACTAATAGACCGAGGGATAAGCAATCCGACTCCCACCAACGCATATTATGAATGTTTGGCATCCATATTATGCAAGGAGACATTACTTTTGCTAATTCGAATTGAAGGTTGATATAAAATTGGCGGTCTAGTACCTCCCACAACATCTCCACATCCGCATCCCACCCAGTTAAATCTTCCAGCCTAGAAGTCATACGCCTATCAATCTCCCTCTCATCAATCTGACTCTCATCAATCTGACTCTTATCAATCTTGCTCCCATCACAATTCCGCTCCTCCTTACAACGATACCAATCTTGCTCCCATCACAATTCCGCTCCTCCTTACAACGATTCTCAAGCTTAATATCCTCAATCAAACTATCACCAATAACATTTCCCGCACGACCAGGACTACGAAGACTACGAAGAATGTTAAGAATGCTAGCCACAAGGATCTTAACAAGAGTCCCCAACTCAAGAGTCTCCAAGCCGCTATAGTTATAGTCACCAAAAAATGCCTCAAGCAAAGCAGACAAAAAACTAATAGAAGTAGAAGTAGAAGTAGAACGATTAAAATCAAACTCCTCATCAGAATCATAATCAGAATTAGAAGTCTCTGCAGAATAGCGGAACCTGTCCGTAGATACCGTAATGAAAGGAACATAAGAGTTTGTCGCTAGGTATTTGACCAAATAGGATCGTCCAGTTCCTCTAGAACCTATCACTAAAATAGCACTAGCGGGGGGTAAGGCTAAGCGGAGCGAAAAGTTTTTTACAGGAGATGGGAAGTGAAAACTATTAGCCCCACACGGGGTTTGTGAATAAGTGATTGTCTGATAATGAGCAAGGAATGCCCGTCTTTCCGCTAAACAGGATGTATTGAACTCATAATTCATTAGATACTTTTTATGAATGTCAACTAAGTCCCGCAAGTAATTTGCTCCCGATTGTTCAATCGTTTGATAACCAGAGTCATTCTTTGAGAAATGATCACTATGAGTCAGACTCCATAGAATTTGATCAATCGCAATCC